AGATATCATCTCATAATTATCTATGGCTGTTTATGTCTCTAGCATGACCACTTGATAAAATGTGGAGGAAAGTAGGACAAATGGCCGATACTACTGGAAGGATTCCTCTTTGGATAATAGGTACTGTAGCCGGTATTCTTGTGATCGGTTTAATCGGTATTTTCTTTTATGGTTCATATTCCGGATTAGGTTCATCCCTGTAATAATCGGATGAACTGAGTTGTAGACATGAAAGCATAAGAACTCAACGGGATCCCCCTCGAATCAGACAAGGAAAGAGGGGGTAAGTCCCGTTGAGTTCTTAATAATCATAATATTTTTTTTTTAGAGATGTTTCAAAAACCTCCACCTTTTCTGATGATGTTTTTAAAAAATGAACTTCGTTAATTGATTCAGAACATCTGTTACTCAATAGTATCTGTCAATACTTAAAACAAAGAAGGAATCACTCGATTTACCCTTTTTGGATGACTCACAATTATATATAAATAGAATATATTTCTATCAATCAGATATCATGCAAACCCTTTCTATACTAATAGAATAGAACCTTACTCCATTTAATCTAATAAATATTTAATCTCATAAAAGTGAAATTTTTTTTTTATAAGTTCGTTGAAATTGAAGAAGTTCTATATTGCTCAATAAATTGACCTATATTTATTTGTCCACTACCACTATGTTACGTAAGAAATCTAAAAAAGGGTTATGATAAAATAAACCTATATAAAAAAAAAAAAAAAAAAAAAAAATGAAAACTACAAATATCCATTTTTTACGAACGGGATCGAGAATCTTTATTAATTCGACACAAGAAAGGGTTGGGTAAAATTCCGTTTCTTGTGTCAAGGACTAGGAGACGAACAATCTCCCCTAAAATCCTTTGTTCCTCTCATTTATACTTTGGTTTCTATTCTCCGCTTATTTATCTTTTGTTTTGATTCTAGTCAAAGATAAAACTATTGATTCATTCTATATCATACCGTTTCAATTTGGATTGAAAAAACAAATAAATAAAGAAGAGTTAAGTAAAACAGTCGCCTTCACAATATACTATGACCAGGAATGCGGTATTAAGTAATTCCCGAAATCCGGTAGAATAAAGAATAGAAATAAGCAAAATTTTTTTGATCATACATAATTCCCAACAAAAATTTGTTTATTTTTAGAGCTTGATGTTGATAAATCCGCAGATCTAGAAATTCATTTCGGACAATTGAACCTTCTCAAACTGTTTCTTTTTAAGAACCAAAAAGATTTGTGCCAAAATAACAGATGCCAAGAAGAGCAAAAGACCTTGGACACGTAATGGATCTTGAAGTACTATTTCCGCATCTCCCTGACCAAATCCACCCACATTAGGATTACTCGTTAATGGTTGATCAAGTTTGATGGATTCGCCCTCTGAAACAAGAAGTTCCGGTCCTGGAGGGATAATATCAACCACTTGACGTCCATCCGATGCATCCGCTATGGTTATTTCGTACCCCCCTTTTTCTTTTCGTATTATTTTGCTTACTATACCTGCTGCTGTAGCATTATAAACATTATTGTTACTCTTGCTCCCGTCGGGATAAATCTGACCCCTTCCCCTGTTCCCGCCTACATATATGGGATATTTTAAGAAGTGCACATCTTTCTTAGTAGCGGGGTCCGGGGAAAGAATAGGAAAGGTGATTTCACTATATTTCTGACCAGGAACCGGACCTATCACAAGAATATTTTTTTTAGTGGGACGATAGCTCTGAAAAGACAGATTTCCTATCTTTTCTTTAATCTCGGGCGAAATACGATCGGGAGGGGCTAATTCAAACCCCTCGGGTAAAATAAGAACAGCCCCGACATTCAAAGCTCCTTTTTTACCATTAGCAAGAACTTGTTTCAGTTGCAGATCATAAGGAATTCGAACAACTGCTTCAAATACAGTATCAGGAAGTACCGCTTGTGGAACCTCGATATCCACGGGTTTATTAGCTAAATGGCAATTGGCACATACAATACGGCCAGTCGCTTCTCGTGGATTTTCATAACCCTGCTGTGCAAAAATGGGATATGCATTTGAAAGGGGTGCCTGGGTTAGTATATATATCATGAGCGATACGGAAATGGATCGAGTAATCTCTTTCTTTATCCAAGAAAAGGTATTTTTAGTTTGCATGGTCCAATCATTGATCCCGAAAATTTCTACAATAAAATTAGGTAGGTCGCTAGTATAGTTCCCTATCTATAATTTTGCTATTTACTTAAATATTAAATATAAATAATTTTACTGGAATATTGGAGGAATCCCTTGGATGGGTAGTAAGTACAATTTTGAATGTTTTGCTTATGTACAAAGTAACAAATATTATAATTGGATCGTTCGATCACTTTTCAGTCATTCATTGAATGATAAATCACTACAAGTGAAGGAGATACACGATTTAAATAACGAAAGATCCAATATTTAAAAATTGTATCTAAAATGACTGGAAAAGTAGAAACAAGACCGGATATAATTTGATCATTATGAGCAAATCCAAAATCTTTGTAGACAGAGCCAATCATTAATTCCCAACCGTGGGGCGAATGGAATCCTATACATAAATCAGTTAATAAAAGAATAGAAAAAGCTTTTATTGTGTCGCTTAAGTTGTATAGGAATTCTTGAAACCAAGAGTTAAGAATAACAAGTTCTTCATTACCTAGAATAGAATAACCACTTAGAATACCGAAACAGATTATATTTGTCGAGAAGTGTAAAATTGTATGGATGCGATCCTCGTTGTGCATCTTGATCAATTGGATCGTTTCTTTGTAGATTTCGATGCGAGGCTTTTGTAAATGTGTTTCCGGGTATTCCTTTATCATTTCGTCCAAACGTAAGAGTTCCTCTAAGTCTATGAATTCTTTTAGAATACTCTTTTCTTGAATATCATTCAAAAAAATTTCGGATTGCCTAGTATTCCACCAATTAGTAAACCAAGATTCTAGACTTTTATTAAATGAGAGAGAGATCCACCAAGGCAAAAATACTATAGATGCAAGATATAGAAGGGAAATTAATACTTTCTTTTTTGCCATTTTTTCGTCTGTGAATTTTAAAATTTTTAATGAACGCACCTCATTCGTCGACTCTATATGATACTAATATTTCTATCAAGCATAAGTTCTATTACAAGTCATCGATGTATTTCCGGATTTTTTTGTGATTCAGTACAGCGGTTAGTCTTTGAATTTAGAAAGAATATAGAATAAGAAAGAGCCCTCTTCAAATTTATAGTAGTCGGATTTCGAGACGAAAGAACTCCCGTTCTATCAAAATATCAAATATTTAGAAAAAAAATTCTTTACTTTATGATGAAATGTTTTGTTTTGATATATGATGAATCTATCATTTCGATTTGTTACTGAATTGAGTTAAGTGGATTTACATACGCATAAAAAAAATTGTGGACATAAACAATTTAGTTTTAGAATTGTTTCATATACGTTTGCTTTGGCTCGAGTAAGCGTTCTGAAGAAACTTCAGTTAAGTTATGCTATAGAAAAAAAGATGATTCTTGAGTTTTTTATCTCTTGCAAAGTACTCATTCTTCAGTTCCTTTTTTCAAAATACTTCAATTGGTACACGCAAGAAATAGGCCAATTCAGCAGCTTTTTGCTCAATCTCTCGTGGAGTAAAATTCTCATCAGTACGAGTCAAGGGAATGGCTCCTTGTCCTTTTATTTCCATATAAAGGACACGACGAGCATAAATACCCTCTTTAATTTCTATTCTGATGGACTGAATGTCTTTCATAAGGAATCGGAGGAATATGCGACGATTTTTTCCAGGAAATCCCCAACGAAAAATACACACTATGCCCTCTTTTATATCGAATCGATCATAACCACTACCTACATTCCACGAAATTGTGCACCACAAATAGGAGCTAATAAAAAGACCTGCGATCCCATAGAAAGACATCACGATACCTTGTGGAAAAAAAATGATTTGCTGAGAGGGAAATAAAGATATAAAATTCCTACCAAAATAACTGGACGTTCCAACCAATAAAAACCCTAATGAACCTAAAAAAAGAATAAAGGCCCAACAGAAATTACTTGTTTTTCGAGACCCCGCTATAAGTTCTACCCATATACGTTCTGATCGCCAACTCATACTCTAACTAGACCTAGTTGCATTTTATTGGAATTGGGAGAATAACAAAAATAATTTTTTTTTTTTTACTTTTTTTTGTTTCCGAAGTAACTCTCATCAACCAGCACTATTATGATGTGAACCTTTAGGGATAATTCATCGAATTTCTTAGATCCAAACTAAAATAATAACATCCCTTTCATATGATTTCCTAATACATATAGATATATTGACTTTACATTTCAGAAATTCTCCCCGATCCCGATCTATTTGAAAATAGTTATAATTCATTTATCATGTTTACACATACATAAGAGCTTATGCCCGAAGGAAGCCGCATATTATACCATATTTTACTAAATAGATATCCGTGTTATGATCCAAGTAAGTCTTGAAAAAAAAAATATATATATATAAGATTTGTCCTTGTTGTATCTAAAAAATCTTGTTTTTTTGAACATAAAGAGATAAAGAAGCCATTGCAATTGCCGGAAATACTAAGCCCACTAAAGGCACAAAAATGGAGGGGAGACTGTTGAGAGTTATCATAGAATGGGTACCTCGATTTAATATTTGTACCTGTTATTTATTGTTATATTTATTGTTTTATATTTGAACCTTATATTGTTATAAAGATATCTTATAATTCATATATAATTGTTATATTATACTAAGTATACCTAAGTGAGTATATATATACTTAATAGGGATAGGGAGTCTATAAGTATATGTTTTAAGAAATATATATTAATTTAAGAAATATATATTAATTAATAAAATACAATAAATATATAAATAAATGGACCTATTCATCTTTCTACATGTTTCTAATTCATCTTCCACGGAAGAAAGCGAAAGAATTCACTCTTTTATTTTG